GTTTATGTAGCTTAATTAAAGCGTAGCACTGAAAATGCTAATATAGATTTTTAAATATCTCAAAAACACAAAGGTTTGGTCCTAGCCTTATTATTAATTAAAATTATATTTACACATGCAAGTCTCAGCACCCCTGTGAAAATGCCCTCTTTTACCGTTAAGTGAACAAGGAGCAGATATCAGGCACATATTATGCCCACAACATCTTGCCAAGCCACACCTCTACAGGAATTCAGCAGTGATAAACATTGAACAATAAGCGTCAACAAGCTTGAATCAGTAATAATTTTTAGGGTTGGTAAATTTCGTGCCAGCCACCGCGGTTATACGAGAAACCCAAATCAATAAAAACGGCCTAAAGCGTGGTTAAATAATATTAAAATTAATAGAAATAAAAATTAACTCAACTGTCGTACGTATTTGTTAAACGGGTACTCAAAACCGAAAGATATTCTAACAAACAAATTACTTGAATCCACGAAAGCTAAGGAACAAACTAGGATTAGATACCCTACTATGCTTAGCCTTAAACTTTGGAACCCCCGCCTGAGTACTACGAGCCACAGCTTAAAACTCAAAGGACTTGGCGGTGCTCTACACCCCCCTAGAGGAGCCTGTTCTATAATTGATAATCCCCGCTAAACCTCACCATTTATTGCCAATACCGCCTATATACCGCCGTCGTCAGCTCACCATTCAAATGAATAATAGTAGGCATAATGATAAACATAAAAACGTCAGGTCAAGGTGTAGCGAATTAAATGGAAAGAAATGGGCTACATTTTCTACATAGAAAATACGAAAAATCTTATGAAAAAAAATTTAAAGGTGGATTTAGCAGTAAAAAGAAAACATAGTGTTCTTTTTAAATAGGCCCTAGAGCGCGCACACACCGCCCGTCACCCTCCTCAAAGAAAAATCTAATAATATAATTAAATAAAAATAGAAGAAGAGGTAAGTCGTAACATGGTAAGTTTACCGGAAGGTGTACTTGGATTATCAAAATATAGCTAAAATATAGCATCTTGCTTACACCAAGAAGATACTTGTTAAATTCAAGTTATTTTGAGTAATAAATCTAGCCTAATCAACCAAAATATAAAATACTATTTTTAAAATAATAATTAAAACATTTTACCATTTTAGTATAGGAGATAGAAAAATTTAATAGCGCAATAGAAATAGTACTGTAAAGGAAAAATGAAATAGAAATTAAATAAATCATAAAAACAATAAAAAGCAAAGATTTAACCTTTTACCTTTTGCATCATGGTCTAGTTAGTTTAACCTAACACAGAGCACTTAAGTTAGATATCCCGAAACTAAGCGAGCTACTCCGAAGCAGCAAAACGAGCTAACCCTTCTCTGTAGCAAAAGAGTGGGACGACTCCTGAGTAGCGGTGATAAACCTATCGAGCCTAGTAATAGCTGGTTACTTAATAAATGAACTTAAATTCAACTTAAAATATTTTTAAACAACTAAAGTAAAAATAGTATTTTAAAGCTAATTAATAGAGGTTCAGCTCTATTAATAAAGGATACAACCTAAAACAATGAATAATGATTATACTAATAAAAGAAATTAATTATGTGGGCTTAAAAGCAGCAATCATAAAAAAGCGTTAAAGCTTAATTTAATAAATCTTATTATTTCAATAAAAAAAATCTCAATTCATTAAAACTATTAAGTTTACCTATTTTAATAGGTGTAATTATACTAGAATTAGTAATAAGAAATTATTCTCTCAGTGCAAGTGTAAATCAGAACGAATAATTCACTGATATTTAACGAACCTAATTGAAGGAAAAATAGCATTTTACAAGAAAATTCTATTAAACTTACCGTTAACCCAACACAGGAGCACACCAGAAAGATTAAAAATATAGGAAGGAACTCGGCAAATATGAACTTCGCCTGTTTACCAAAAACATCGCCTCTTGCAGTCAAAGTATAAGAGGTCCTGCCTGCCCAGTGACATTAGTTTAACGGCCGCGGTATTATGACCGTGCAAAGGTAGCGTAATCACTTGTCTTTTAAATAAAGACCAGTATGAATGGCAAGACGAAAGTTCAACTGTCTCCCTAAATTAATCAATGAAATTGATCTTCCCGTGCAGAAGCGGGAATAAAATTATAAGACGAGAAGACCCTATGGAGCTTTAAATAATATGATCAACTGTATAGTATAAAATTCAATAGATAAAATATTTAATAAAACACTATGATCAAAATTTTAGGTTGGGGCGACCACGGAGAAAAACAAAACCTCCGAGATGAAAAGAGTATCTTAATTTATGAACCACAGTTCTAATAAATAAAATATTTAACATAATTGATCCAATATATTGATCAACGAACTAAGTTACCCTAGGGATAACAGCGCAATCCTTTCCAAGAGTCCCTATCGACGAATGGGTTTACGACCTCGATGTTGGATCAGGACACCCCAATGGTGCAGCCGCTATTAAAGGTTCGTTTGTTCAACGATTAAAGTCCTACGTGATCTGAGTTCAGACCGGAGTAATCCAGGTCAGTTTCTATCTATAAAAATTTTTTTCTAGTACGAAAGGACCGAAAAAATAGAGCCAATATAAAAACAAGCTCTACCTATTACTATTGAAAACAATTAAAATAGATTAAGGCAAATAAACTAGACCCCAAGATAAGGGTTAGTTAGAATGGCAGAGTCTGGTAATTGCAAAAGATCTAAGATTTTTCTCCCAGGGGTTCAACTCCCCTTTCTAACTATGAATTTTACTTCCATAATTATTAACCCATTATTATATATTTTTCCAGTATTATTAGCAGTGGCATTTTTAACTCTTGTAGAACGAAAAATCTTAGGCTATATACAATTACGTAAAGGCCCTAATATTGTTGGACCAATAGGAATTCTTCAACCACTTGCTGATGGCTTAAAACTTTTTATTAAAGAACCAATTCGGCCATCAACATCATCACAGATTTTATTTATTATAATACCAATTTTAGCTTTAACTTTATCACTTATTATTTGAATTCCACTTCCTATACCTAATAACTTATCCAATATTAACTTAGGTATTCTATTTATTTTAGCACTTTCAAGTTTAGCCGTTTATTCTGTGCTTGGCTCAGGGTGATCTTCTAATTCAAAATATGCCTTAATTGGGTCCCTCCGTGCAGTCGCACAAACAATTTCATACGAAGTCACACTAGGTTTAATTTTATTAAGCCTAGTACTATTAACAGGAAGTTTTTCACTAATCAATTTTAATATAACTCAGGAATTTATATGATTAATCATCCCAGCCTGACCAATAGCAGCAATATGATTTATCTCCACCCTAGCAGAAACAAATCGAGCACCTTTTGACCTAACTGAAGGAGAATCAGAACTTGTATCAGGATTTAATGTAGAATACGCAGGAGGCCCATTTGCCTTATTTTTTTTAGCCGAATATGCAAATATTTTAATAATAAATACCCTTTCAACAATCTTATTTTTAGGTTCAGCCTATAATTCCTATCAACCAGAAATTTATACATTAACCCTAATAATTAAAGCAACAATTTTATCAATATTTTTTTTATGGATTCGAGCATCATACCCCCGATTTCGATATGACCAATTAATACATCTTATTTGAAAGAATTTTCTTCCGATCACAATTGCTATAACAATTTTTCATATTTCATTACCAATTTTTACCAACGGTATTCCACCAATATTTTAGGACATGTGCCCGAAAGTTAGGACTCACTTTGATATAGTGTTATATAGGGGTTCAAACCCCCTCATTTCCTTAAGAAAAAAGGGTTTGAACCTATCCATAAGAGATCAAAACTCTTTGTGCATCCATCTACACCACTTCTTAGTAGAATAAGCTAAATAAGCTTTTGGGCCCATACCCCAAATATGCTGGTTAAAATCCTCCTTCCACTAATGAGCCCTTATGCATTATCAATTTTATTATCAAGTCTTTCCCTAGGGACTATAATTACATTTATTAGTAATCATTGATTTATAGCTTGAATAGGGTTAGAAATTAATACACTTGCGATTATTCCACTAATAACTAAGCTTCACCATCCTCGAGCAACTGAAGCAGCCATTAAATATTTTTTAATTCAAGCATCAGCCTCAGCATTAATTTTATTTTCATCAACAATTAATGCTTGATTTACTGGGGAGTGAACAATTATTAATATTCAAACCCAACTGCCCTCAATTATATTAACTATTGCACTCGCCATAAAACTAGGTATTGCTCCATTTCACTTATGAATGCCAGATGTACTTCAGGGACTAAGCTTATTAACATGCTTAATTTTATCAACTTGACAAAAACTAGCCCCAATAACTCTACTAATTATAACACACCAACTTATAAACTCTAATATATTAATTATTATAGCCTTATTATCAACATTTATTGGCGGATGAGGCGGACTTAATCAAACACAATTACGAAAAATTATAGCTTATTCCTCTATTGCGCATATAGGATGAATAATTTTAATCTTAACATTCTTACCACATTTAATAATAATAAATTTATTAATTTATTTAACTATGACCTTATGTATATTTTTAATATTAATTAATTTTAACTCATTAAATATTAATAAATTAACCATCTCATGAGTTAAAAATCCAATTTTAACATCCATAATAATAATTACACTTATATCCTTAGGAGGACTCCCCCCAACTTCAGGCTTTATACCAAAATGACTAATTCTTCAAGAAATTACTAAACAAGGCTTAATAACTATTGCTTCATTAATAGCACTTTCAGCTTTATTAAGTCTATTTTTTTATTTACGACTTTCTTATGCTGTATCTTTAACCTCATCACCAAATGTGCCTACCTCTAAACTTTATTGACGGTTTAAAAACTTTATACTTAACCCTATATCAATAGCAATTGTATTATCGATTATGCTTCTTCCAATTACCCCTTTAATGATTAACTTATTTATATAAGGGCTTAGGCTAATAAGACCAAAGGCCTTCAAAGCCTTTAGCAGAAGTTAAAATCTTCTAACCCTTGATTAAGACCTGCAGGACTCTACCCTACATTAACTGAATGCAACCCAGACGCTTTAATTAAGCTAAGACCTTTCTAGATTAGAAGGCTTTTATCCTACGACCTTTTAGTTAACAGCTAAACGCTCAATCCAGCGAGCTTTAATCTACTTCTCCCGCGTGTCGAGGTCGAGAGACGCGGGAGAAGCCCCGGAAAAACTTAATTTACTCTATAAAATTTGCAATTTTATGTGCTTTACACCACAGGACTTGATAAAAAAAGGACTTTAACCTTTATAAGAGGGGTTACAACCCTTCACCTAATTCGGCCATCTTACCTGTGATAATCACTCGATGACTATTTTCAACTAATCATAAAGACATTGGCACTCTATATCTAGTATTTGGCGCTTGGGCCGGAATGGTGGGCACTGCCTTAAGCCTTTTAATTCGAGCTGAATTAAGTCAACCCGGAACACTTCTTGGTGATGACCAAATTTATAATGTAATCGTAACTGCCCATGCATTTGTAATAATTTTCTTTATAGTTATACCTGTAATAATTGGCGGATTTGGGAATTGACTAGTTCCATTAATAATTGGAGCCCCAGATATAGCCTTCCCACGAATAAATAATATAAGTTTTTGACTTCTCCCTCCCTCATTTTTACTTCTTCTAGCATCATCCGGAGTTGAAGCAGGAGCAGGAACAGGCTGAACCGTATACCCACCATTAGCTAGCAACCTTGCACACGCCGGAGCTTCAGTTGATTTAACAATTTTTTCACTTCACCTAGCAGGGATTTCATCAATTTTAGGCGCAATTAATTTTATTACTACTTCTATTAATATAAAACCTCCCTCTATATCACAATACCAAACACCCCTCTTTGTATGATCTGTATTAATTACTGCTATTCTCCTTTTATTATCATTACCCGTTCTTGCTGCAGGAATTACAATGCTTTTAACAGATCGAAACCTAAATACTACATTTTTTGACCCGGCTGGTGGGGGAGACCCTGTTCTTTACCAACACTTATTCTGGTTCTTTGGCCACCCGGAGGTTTATATTCTTATTCTACCAGGATTTGGGATAATTTCTCATATTGTTACATATTACTCAGCAAAAAAAGAACCCTTCGGGTATATAGGAATAGTGTGAGCTATAATATCCATCGGATTACTAGGATTTATCGTTTGGGCCCATCATATATTTACAGTAGATTTAAACGTAGATACACGAGCTTACTTCACATCCGCCACAATAATTATTGCTATCCCAACCGGTGTAAAAGTATTTAGCTGGTTGGCAACAATGCATGGAGGGTCCATTAAATGAGATGCTGCAATATTATGGGCTCTAGGGTTTATTTTTTTATTTACTGTTGGCGGATTAACTGGAATTATTCTTGCTAACTCATCATTAGATATTGTTTTACATGATACTTATTATGTAGTAGCACATTTTCACTATGTATTATCTATAGGGGCTGTATTTGCTATTATAGGCGGATTTGTTCACTGATTCCCATTATTTTTAGGATATACTTTACATCACACTTGATCAAAAATTCACTTTGGTGTAATATTTATTGGGGTTAATTTAACCTTTTTTCCTCAACATTTTTTAGGCTTAGCAGGTATGCCACGGCGCTACTCTGATTACCCAGACGCTTACACATTATGAAATACGATTTCATCAATTGGGTCTTTAATTTCTCTTATTGCAGTAATTATAATAATATTTATTATCTGAGAAGCATTCTCATCAAAACGTGAAGTATTAACAACTGAATTAAGCTCTACAAATATTGAATGGCTTCATGGATGCCCACCACCATACCACACATTTGAAGAACCTTCATATGTGCAAGCTCGAATTTATTAACAAGAAAGGAGGGAATTGAACCCACATGGGTTAATTTCAAGTTAACCACATAACCACTCTGTCACTTACTTATAAGATGTTAGTAAAATATTACAAAACCTTGTCATGGTTAAATTATAAGTTAAAATCTTATACATCTTTCATGGCACACCCATCACAATTAGGTTTTCAAGATGCAGCTTCCCCTATTATAGAAGAATTATTACATTTTCATGACCACGCATTAATAGCAGTTTTCTTAATTAGCACTTTGGTCTTATATATTATTACTATTATAATAACTACAAAATTAACCAATACTAATGCTATAGACGCCCAAGAAATTGAAATAGTATGAACTATTATACCAGCAATTATTTTAATCGTAATTGCCCTCCCATCCCTACGAATTTTATATTTAATAGATGAAATTAATGACCCGCATCTTACAGTAAAAGCCATTGGACATCAATGATATTGAAGCTATGAGTTTACAAATTATGAAGACTTAGTATTTGACTCATATATAGTACCGACCCAAGACCTCTTACCAGGACATTTTCGCCTATTAGAAGTTGATAACCGAATAGTAGTACCAATAGAATCCCCTATCCGTATGCTTATTTCTGCAGATGATGTATTACATTCGTGAGCAGTTCCATCTATGGGTATTAAAACTGATGCCATTCCAGGCCGATTAAACCAAACAACTTTCATTGCATCTCGCCCAGGGGTATATTATGGCCAATGCTCAGAAATTTGCGGCGCAAATCATAGTTTTATGCCAATTGTTATTGAAGCAACCCCATTAAATTACTTTCAAAATTGATCTTCATCTATACTAGAATTATCATTAAGAAGCTTTCAAAATAAGCAATAGCCTTTTAATCTATAGATCGGCGATTTAACCCGCCCTTAATGACATGCCACAATTGAACCCTGGGCCCTGATTTTCTATTTTTATTATATCCTGAATTGTATTTTTATTAATTTTAACTTTTAAAATTAATAATTTTAATAACCTTAATGAGCCAACATCCCAAAATATTAAAAAAAATAAACCTGAGTCTTGAAACTGACCATGAACCTAAGTTTTTTTGATCAATTCTTAAGCCCAACAATAATAGGCATTCCATTAATGATATTAGCTATAACACTGCCATGATTATTATTCCCAAACCCAACTAACAAATGATTAAATAACCGATTATCTACACTTCAAATTTGATTTTCACAAAAATTTACTAAACAATTAATAACCCCCTTAAACATAGGCGGATATAAATGAGCTATAATCTTAACGTCATTAATAATATTTTTAATTACAATTAACCTTTTAGGTTTACTTCCATATACATTTACCCCTACAACACAATTATCGTTGAACCTTGGATTAGCAGTACCATTTTGACTAGCAACAATTTTAATTGGCCTTCGTAATCAGCCCACAGCTGCATTTGGACATCTATTACCAGAAGGTACGCCAACCTTACTAATCCCAATTCTTATTATTATTGAAACAATTAGCTTATTTATTCGGCCTTTAGCATTAGGAGTTCGATTAACAGCTAACTTAACAGCAGGCCATTTACTAATTCAATTAATTGCAACCGCTACATTAGTGCTTTTACCTTTAATACCTATAGTATCTATTTTAACAATACTAGTTTTATTTTTATTAACCCTATTAGAAATTGCAGTTGCAATAATTCAAGCTTATGTATTCGTACTTCTTTTAAGCCTATATTTACAAGAAAACGTATAATGGCCCACCAATCACACGCTTACCACATAGTTGACCCTAGTCCTTGACCATTAACAGGAGCTATTGCCGCATTATTAATAACATCTGGCTTGGCAATATGATTTCACTTTGGATCTATAATTATTATATTTCTAGGTTTAACTATTATACTTATAACAATATTTCAATGATGACGAGATATTGTTCGAGAGGGAACATTTCAAGGCCATCATACTATCCCAGTCCAAAAGGGGTTACGATATGGAATAATTTTATTTATTACATCAGAAGTATTCTTTTTTCTAGGGTTCTTTTGAGCATTTTACAACTCAAGCTTAGCCCCAACACCAGAATTAGGAGAATGTTGACCACCAATTGGTATTATCCCACTTGACCCATTTGAAGTCCCTCTATTAAATACTGCAGTTTTATTAGCCTCTGGTGTTACAGTAACATGGACCCATCATAGCATAATACAAGGCAATCGAAAAGAAATAATTCAATCATTATTTCTTACTATTATTTTGGGTATATATTTTACCTTTCTTCAAGCAATAGAATATTATGAGGCCCCATTCACAATTGCTGATGGAGTTTATGGCTCAACATTTTTTGTAGCAACAGGTTTCCACGGATTACATGTAATTATTGGATCACTTTTCCTGCTAGTATGTTTATTACGACAAATTAACTATCATTTTACATCTCATCATCACTTTGGATTCGAAGCCGCAGCATGATATTGACATTTTGTAGATGTGGTATGACTCTTCCTTTATGTTTCTATCTATTGATGAGGTTCATATCTTTTTAGTAAAAAAATTACAAGTGATTTCCAATCATTTAGCCTTAGTTAAAATCTAAGAAAAGATAATGAATTTAATTATAATCATAATAATAATTTCAACAATATTATCGTTAATATTAATTACTGTTAGTTTTTGATTACCATTAAATAACCCTGACTCAGAAAAGTTATCACCATACGAATGCGGATTTGACCCATTAGGCTCAGCACGCCTTCCATTTTCAATTCGATTCTTCTTAATCGCAATTCTATTCCTTCTATTTGACCTCGAAATTGCCCTCCTACTACCAACACCATGAGCATCTCAACTATTTACCCCAGAATACACACTTATATGATCAACAATAATTCTTATTATACTTTCAATCGGATTGGTATATGAATGACTCCAAGGCGGACTAGAATGGGCAGAATAAGTATTTAATCTAAAAAAGATTATTAATTTCGACTTAATAAATTTTGGTTAAACTCCAAAAATACTTTATGTCACCAACATATATTACTTTTTTTACAACATTTTTACTGGGTATTATAGGATTAGCATTTCACCGAGTTCATCTTTTATCTGCCTTGTTATGTCTAGAAGGGATAATATTGGCATTATTTATTGCTTTGTCCTTTTGATCTACTCAATTTGAAATATTGTCATACTTTTCCTTGCCTATATTTATATTAACATTCTCAGCATGTGAGGCAAGCACCGGGCTCGCATTAATAGTTGCTACCACACGAACTCATGGAAATGATCATCTAAAAAACCTTAATCTTCTACAATGTTAAAAATTCTTATCCCCACCTTAATACTCCTACCAATAGCATGATTTACCCCTAAAAACCTATTATGGTCCTTAATAACAACTAATAGTTTAATTATTGCCATATTAAGTCTAATAATATTTAATTTATCATCTGAACATATACTTATAGCTAATAAATATCTAGGATTAGATCCTCTCTCATCCCCATTATTAATTTTAACATGTTGACTACTCCCAATAATAATTTTAGCAAGCCAAAATCATTTAAAAAATACTCAAGAAAACCGACAACGTATGTATATTACCATAATAATTATTTTACAAACATCCTTAATTTTAGCATTCGCCGCTACAGAAATAATTTTATTTTATATTGCATTTGAAACCACCTTAATTCCAACACTCATTATTATTACACGATGAGGAAATCAAATAGAACGTTTAAACGCAGGAACATATTTCTTATTTTATACATTAGCAGGCTCTTTACCATTACTAGTAGCACTTCTAACCTTACAGAACTTCTCAGGGTCTTTATCATTACTTTTAATTGAACTAATTAACCCTATACAACTTACAATATATTCTGATAAAATTTGGTGAGTAGCATGCCTACTGGCATTTTTAGTAAAAATGCCTCTTTACGGAATACATCTATGACTTCCAAAAGCACATGTAGAAGCCCCAATTGCAGGATCTATAATCTTAGCAGCTGTATTACTAAAATTAGGCGGATATGGTATTCTACGAATCTCAATTATACTAACCCCTATATCCAAAGAACTCTCATATCCATTTATTATTCTAGCATTATGAGGGGTAGTAATAACAGGTATAATTTGTACACGACAAACTGACCTAAAATCACTCATTGCATATTCTTCAGTAAGCCATATAGGCTTAGTTATTGCAGCTGCAATAATTCAAACCCCATGAAGCCTTTCTGGGGCAATTATTCTAATGATTTCTCATGGATTAATCTCATCTGCATTATTTTGCCTAGCAAATATAAATTATGAACGAACACATAGCCGAACTCTTTTATTAATACGAGGTATACAAACAATATTACCACTTATAGCAACTTGATGATTACTAGTTAATTTATCAAACATGGCCCTCCCACCATCATTAAACCTATGAGGTGAATTAACAATTATAGTGTCCTTATTCAATTGATCAAATTGAACTATTTTAATTACTGGAGTTGGAACATTAATTACAGCTTCATACACGCTGTATATATTTTTGATAACACAACGGGGCCCTATACCAAACCACCTAAACCCTATAATACCTACTCTCACACGAGAACATTTTCTCTTAGCCATCCATATAATTCCAATAATATTATTTATTCTTAAACCAGAAATTATTTCTGGAATATTTGTATGTTTAAATGATTTAAATAAAATACTAGATTGTGATTCTAGAAACAAGAGTTAAATTCTCTTTTTAAACCAAGAAGAGTCAAGAGACATGGAAACTGCTAATTATCCACTCCTACGGTTAAAATCCGTAGTCTACTTAACTTTTAAAGGATAATAGTAATCCATTGGTTTTAGGAGCCAAAAACTCTTGGTGCAACCCCATGTAAAAGTTATGAATTTAGTATTAATTTTTAATTCATCCATAATATTATCGTTATTTATACTTACGTTTCCATTAATTATATTATTAGTGAAAAAACCAAATTGGTCAATTTCCAATATTAAAAATTCTGTAAAATTTACATTTTTAACTAGCCTCATCCCGTTAATAATTTATATAGCTAATGGGCTTGAATCCGTAGTAACTTCTTTTCATTTAATATCAATCTTCAATATAGAGATTTACTCTAGTTTTAAGTTTGACCAATTTTCTATTATTTTTTTACCTATTGCCATGTTTGTAACATGGTCAATTTTAGAATTCGCAACTTGATATATACATTTAGATAAAGACATTAATCGATTCTTCAAATATTTATTAATTTTTTTAATTGCAATAATAATTATAGTAACCGCAAATAATTTATTTCAACTATTCATCGGTTGGGAGGGAGTAGGAATTATATCATTTTTATTAATTGGGTGATGGCATGCTCGAGCAGACGCAAATACCGCAGCAATACAAGCCGTTGTGTATAATCGTGTGGGAGATATTGGCCTAATTCTAAGCATAGCTTGACTAGCAATTTATACTAATTCATGAGAAATTCAACAAATTTTTTTATTATATGATAATAATTCCGTATTGCCTTTACTAGGATTTATTCTAGCCGCTATGGGGAAATCTGCACAATTTGGCTTACACCCATGGTTACCTGCTGCTATAGAAGGCCCGACCCCAGTCTCGGCACTACTTCACTCAAGTACTATAGTTGTTGCTGGTATTTTCTTACTAATCCGGTTTCAACCTATGTTTGAAGATAATAAAATAGCATTATCTATTTGCCTTTCTATTGGGGCCCTAACTACCTTATTTACAGCCGCTTGTGCACTTACCCAAAATGATATTAAAAAAATTGTAGCATTCTCAACTTCAAGCCAATTAGGATTAATAATAGTAACAATTGGGCTGAATCAGCCGCAATTAGCATTTTTTCATATTTGTACCCATGCATTTTTTAAAGCAATATTATTTTTATGCTCCGGGTCAATTATTCATAGCCTAAACGATGAACAAGATATTCGTAAAATGGGGGGCCTACAAAACCTTCTACCAATAACTACATCTTGTATAACTATTGGGAGCCTCGCACTCACAGGCACACCATTTCTTGCAGGATTTTTTTCTAAAGACGCAATTATTGAAGCAATAAATAATTCAAACTTAAATTCATTAGCACTAATTATAACAATAATAGCAACATCATTTACCGCAGTATATAGCTTTCGAATTATTTACTTCTCATCAATAAAATTCCCACGTCATCTACCCTTTTCCCCAATTAATGAAAATAATTACTTGGTAATTAATCCCATTAAACGACTTGCTTGAGGTAGTATAATTTCAGGATTCTTAATTATTTTTAATATAACACCAATAAAAACACAAATTTTAACAATACCATTAATAATAAAATTTTCAGCTCTCTTGGTATCTTTATTAGGATTATTAATAGCAATTGATATTGCAAATATTATATCAAAAAATGTAATAAAAACAAAATTGTTTTCATTTTTTAATTTACTAGCATTTTTTCCCATTATTATTCACCGAATCTTACCAAAGACCAGCCTATTATGAGGACAAAATATTGCAACCCATATTACAGATATTTTATGATATGAAAAATCAGGACCAAAGGGATGATCAAACCAACAATTGCCGGCTATCAAAACCATTACAAACATTCAAATAGGCCTAATTAAAGTATATATAATATTATTTTTAATTACCTCTATATTAATAATTACTTTATTTATGTCTTACAGCACGTAAAGCCCCCCGGGAAAGACCACGAGTAATTTCCAAAACAACAAATAGTGTTAAAAGTAAAACCCACCCAGAAAACATTAAAAAATATCCCCCATAAGAGTATATAATACCAATGCCACCTCAATCATAACCCACCACACTAAATTCAATATTATAATTTGTAAACAAAAATTCTAAACTTACATTACAATTAAAAAAAATATAACCTAAAACAATTATTAAAAAATAAAATACTACATAAACAAATACCGATCAACTCCCTCATGCCTCAGGGTATGGCTCAGCCGCTAAAGAAGCAGAATACGCAAACACAACTAATATCCCCCCTAAATAGATTAAAAGTAAAACTAAAGATAAAAAGGGTACCCCTAACTCAACCAATACTCAACACCCACAAACAGCCGCCAATACTAATCCTAAAGCAGCAAAATATGGTGATGGATTTGATGCTACTGCAATCAAACCTAATACTAAACCTAATATTCCTAAAAATCCTAAATACATCATTATTTTTATTCGGATTTTAACCGAAACCCCCGACTTGAAAAGCCAATGTTGTATTCAACTATAAAAATTAATGACCCACCCAATTCGAAAAACTCACCCATTATTAAAAATTATCAACGGCTCATTTGTAGACTTACCAACCCCTTCAAACCTTTCATCATTATGGAATTTTGGGTCACTTTTAGGGATCTGCTTAATTTCACAAATTATTACAGGATTATTTCTTGCTATATATTATACAGCCGACACATCTTCAGCCTTTTCATCAGTAGCACATATTTGCCGAGATGTAAATTATGGCTGATTAATACGAAATATTCATGCTAACGGAGCATCATTCTTCTTCATTTGCATTTATATACACATTGGGCGAGGACTCTATTATGGCTCATATATATATAAAGAAACTTGAAATATTGGTATTATTCTTTTATTCTTAGTAATAGCTACTGCTTTCGTAGGGTATGTTTTACCATGAGGACAGATGTCCTTCTGAGGGGCTACTGTAATTACTAATTTACTCTCAGCAATTCCTTATATAGGGGACTCACTTGTTCAATGGATTTGAGGCGGATTTTCCGTAGATAAAGCTACTCTTACTCGATTTTTTGCATTTCATTTCTTATTTCCATTTTTAATTATAGGAGCGAGTATTATTCACCTATTATTTCTTCATGAAACAGGCTCAAATAACCCAACAGGAATCATATCTAATATAGACAAAGTACCATTCCACCCCTATTTTTCATATAAGGACGCCATCGGATTTTTAATTATATTAACAGCACTAGTTCTATTATCATTATTAACCCCAAACCTATTAGGTGACCCTGACAATTATACACCTGCTAATCCATTGGTAACACCACCACATATTCAACCAGAGTGATATTTTTTGTTTGCATACGCAATCCTTCGATCAATCCCCAATAAATTAGGAGGAGTCTTAGCACTCCTTGCATCAATTATAATTCTAGTATTTATCCCAACATTTCACACATCAAAACAACGCAGCCTAACATTCCGACCATTAACTCAATTTTTATTTTGACTTCTGGTATCAAACACATTAATCTTAACTTGAATTGGAGGCCAACCCGTAGAACAACCATTCATTGAAATTGGGCAAGCTGCGTCCACTTTATATTTTCTTATATTTATTGTTATTTTACCTCTTTCAGGTTGGTGAGAAAATAAGTCACTAAAATGATACTTAGATAGCTTAACCAAAGCATCGGTCTTGTAAGCCGAAGATGAGAAATAATCCTCTCTCAAAGTGCCTTATCCAGGCCTCACCACTTTCTCCAGGCTCCACCTCAAAAACCTCCTCTCGCGAGTGAAAATATCGTATATCTCTCTATAACTCTACCAAATTTTTTTTAAAAAAAGTGTTCGGAAAAATCTTTCAAAAGGGGGGGATTTTCACCCTCGCCACTGGCCTCCAAAGCCAGAATTCTGGGACTTAAAATACCTCTTGTAGTAATTTTATCATCATTGAGTAACGCGGTGTACATATTATGTATATAGTACATTCATCTATTTGCCACATGGGAGTGTCTTTTATACCCTCCTGATTTTTGATTTTACCCACAGGCGAGAAACCACCAACCTGACCCTCGAAGATCCAACAACCAGATCTATGGACCTTACTTGTAGAGTGATGGTCTTTTAACTTGAACCGACATCTGGTTTGAATCTATGAACAACGATAGTAGAGTGATGGTCTTTTAACTTGAACCGACATCTGGTAAAATGGTTGACAACAAGGTGCACTTGGCCCCCAAAACTGAGTCTGCCCTCATCTGGCGTTTTTTTTTTTCTGTGAAGTCAATCCCCCATAAAGTATTAAGTTGGGAAAATTTAGTCTAAATCTGAACATAAGGTGCAATTTATAATATTACTAGTATAGAATGTATGTTATTTTAATCATGAATCTTAGACATAGATATATTTCTACTTATAGAATTATCAATATTCTGTTTTTATTTCCGCCCCCGGAGCTTGTTTATTTAAGATTCCAACTTTTGAACATGAGTTAAACTTTTATTTTAAGGTTAACCCCCCTACCCCCCATATTAATCTAATCAGTACTTTAATCTTTTTTTGGCCAACCCCCAAAGCAAAAAGAAATATTTGTGTACTTACGAAACTGGAATAACAACATTTTTTTTAAAATTAAAATGTTAAACGAAATAGGATAAACTTTGTTTTATAGGATACTCAATACCTGTACATAATTTTGTACGGCTAATTACAGTGTGCATATACTGTAA